GAATAAAAAAACTTTCTTTATCTTTACATTTTATCCAACGATAAAAAATGAAAACTATGTAGTATAACACTATCCAGTAATAAAAAAATTGCAGTCTTCTTTTTTATGTTTAAGAATAAAATCAGCAATTCTATAAGGTTGAATAAAAATTTCCATCAAAACTCCTTTGATATAATTGCTATGCTTAGTGTGTGACTCGTTGGTTTAGGATTCGATTAGATTAAGATAAACAAAAAAGAAAAAAGAACTTACCTATAACAGCAACTAATAACTATAGCATTAATAACTAACCTAAGCAACTCATTGCTTCGCATTATCCGGATCAAAAAAAATCAGTCAAGATATGATAGATTGATCATATCATTGTAGCAACTGAATTTTTTTATTCAAAAAAAAAAAAAGAATAAAGAAATATGATTATAAGTTATGAAAGGTAATCGAAAAGTATGCGGATAAATGGAAGGATGAAAGAAAGAGAGAAAAAATTGAATATTAATGATATATAATTCCAATTTGGAAAGTCTATGAGGTCACTGTAAGAAAAGCAATGTAATAAAGCATCAATACAGATTCATTCATAATAATTAGATAAATCTGTTCCGAAAACAAAAAAAATTTAAGAGCCTTGAGCCAAAAAAAACTGAGAAAATTGACTCAAAAACAAATTAAAAAATGAAATTACAAATTTCATATAAGAGCTCCATTGTAGAATTCGGGCCTAATGATTAATCAAGAAGCGATGGGAACGACGGAACCCATGAATATAGAGGATTCTATTGAAAAACAAATCTTAGTAATTCATTGGACAGGATGGCGGAATAAACCAGAAACTTTATTATCTATTCTGATTTTTATTCTGAGACCTCGTGGGATAAACATCAAACTTAAATAGATATTGAACGAGTAAATATTCGCCGGCGAATATTTTTTTTTATTTGAAAAAAAAAAATAATAAAAGACGAAAAAAAAATTAAAAAGATAAAAGAAAATAAGGATTTGTTCGAATATTCTAACTCTAACAAACACGACATTCGAGATGATGACATTACGTTATTTTCAAATAAATAGAATTCATCTTGGATTCGATTTCGAAAAAGACATACACAAATTTCGAAGAGAACAGATGAAATTTCAAAAAATACCATGATTAATAGAATTAATCATTAACTAGATCTATATCTTAATACAAGCTTTTTTAGTCCTTTTATTCGCGAGGAGCTGGATGAGAAGAAACTCTCACGTTCAGTTCTGTAGTAGAGATGGAATAGAAAAAACCCATCAACTATAACCCAAAAAGAACCAGATTTCGTAAACAACATCGAGGAAGACTAAAAGGAATATCTTCTCGTGGGAATCGTATTTGTTTTGGCAGATATGCTCTTCAAACACTTGAACCCGCTTGGATCACATCTAGACAAATAGAAGCAGGGCGACGAGCAATGACACGAAATGTACGACGCGGTGGAAAAATTTGGGTACGTATATTTCCAGACAAACCAGTTACAGTAAGACCTGCGGAAACGCGTATGGGTTCTGGGAAAGGATCCCCTGAGTATTGGGTAGCTGTGGTTAAACCAGGTAAAATCCTTTATGAAATGGGCGGTGTACCCGAAAATATAGCCAGAAAAGCTATTTCAATAGCGGCATCAAAAATGCCTATAAAAACCCAATTCATTATTTCTGAATAGGAATATAGAATGAAAAAGCTAAATAACATTTAAGGATAAAAAGATTATCAGTTTTCTTTTTTTGACAAACAATATTTTTTTACTTCGTCCTTTGCATTATAAAGAAGAGATAAAAAAAAATGATATGATTCAACCACAAACCTATTTGAATGTAGCAGACAACAGCGGGGCTCGAGAATTGATGTGTATTCGAATAATAGGAGCTAGTAATCGCCGATATGCTCATATTGGTGACGTTATTGTTGCTGTAATCAAGGAAGCAATACCAAATACTCCTCTAGAAAGATCAGAAGTGATTAGAGCTGTAATTGTACGTACTTGTAAAGAACTTAAACGTAACAATGGGACGATAATACGATATGATGACAATGCTGCAGTTGTCATTGATCAAGAAGGAAATCCAAAAGGAACTCGAGTTTTTGGGGCGATCCCACGGGAATTGAGACAATTAAACTTTACTAAAATAGTTTCATTAGCTCCTGAAGTATTATAAGATCTAAATATCGATAGTTAGTATAGGATTAAAAAAAATGGTGTTGAAATAAAATTAATTAATAGATTGTGTATCACGCATATACCCTTAATAAAAAAATATTAAGAATTTCATTCATATATTAATATATAATTCGTCTATATCTATATATAAATAAAAGAAAAAGAACATGTTGATTATATCAAAATTATAGAACAATAAGGAATTTTAACTTATCATGGGGAAAGACACTATTGCTGATATAATAACCTCTATACGAAATGCTGACATGAATAGAAAAGGAACGGTTCGGATAGGGTCGACTAACATCACCGAAAGTATTGTTAAAATCCTTTTACGAGAGGGTTTTATCGAAAACGTAAGAAAACATCGCGAAAACAACCAATATTTTTTGATTTTAACCCTAAGACACAGACGAAATAAGAAAGAATCCTATAAAACAATTTTAAATTTAAAGAGAATAAGTCGACCGGGTCTACGAATCTATTCTAACTCTCAACGAATTCCACGAATTTTAGGCGGAATAGGAATTGTAATCCTTTCGACTTCTCAAGGTATAATGACAGACCGAGAAGCTCGACTAAAAAGAATCGGCGGAGAAATTTTGTGTTATATATGGTAATCCTTCTAATATAAAAATTGGATATCCGGAACTTACGATTTGTGAAAAAAGAGGGGATTGTGTAATATTACCCCTGCTCAAAAAAGTTTCGGATGTTTTACTTCGAATAAAATTAAAGAAAAAATGAATTAATGAAAGTTTTCTTTCTGACTCACTTTCAAACGGCATGGTTCGATTTTTTTCGATACTAAAGATTTGTTTTATTTTAGGTCATGCTTCTGAAAGGATTCGACATATTTTTGTATAGGTATACCTATAGGAGAAAAAAGTAAAATTTTGAGTAAGTTCTTAGGTATAAGTTAATCAGGGGACAGCCATTTTCTAGACTCCATAACAAGGATTCAAATGAGTAAGTGGTTTTTTAAATTTCAACATTCCTTTTACAAAGATCCAATTCAAGATTCAAAAATATCAAGAAACCTTTTTTTCGTCCACCAATAAATATATTCACAGAATTAAGGAATAACAACTATGAAAATAAGGGCTTCCGTTCGTAAAATTTGTGAAAAGTGTCGACTAATCCGTAGGAGGGGACGAATTATAGTAATTTGTTCCAACCCGAGGCATAAACAAAGACAAGGATAATCTTACTAAAGGAACTAAAGTAAAGGAAAAAGCACTTCCAAGGAGCTGGCAAAAAAAAAGGTCCGTTTTGACATGAAATGGATATATCCATATATTTCTTGTGAAATGAAAAAATATGGCAAAACCTATATTAAGAATTGGTTCACGTAAAAATACACGTAGTGGTTCACGTAAAAATGTACGTAGAATACCAAAGGGAGTTATTCATGTTCAAGCAAGTTTCAACAATACCATTGTGACCGTTACAGATGTACGGGGTCGGGTGATTTCGTGGTCCTCCGCAGGTACTTGTGGATTCCGGGGTACAAGAAGAGGAACACCTTTTGCTGCCCAAACCGCAGCAGGAAATGCTATTCGAGCAGTAGTGGATCAAGGTATGCAACGAGCTGAAGTAAGGATAAAAGGCCCAGGACTCGGAAGAGATGCAGCATTACGAGCTATTCGTAGAAGCGGTATACTTTTAAGTTTCGTCCGAGATGTAACCCCTATGCCACATAATGGTTGTAGACCCCCTAAAAAAAGACGTGTATAGAACTAAATAAAGGCTGAACGGGTTTCAAGAGAAATAAACGATTCAATGATCTGATCAAATAAAATTACTATGGTTCGAGAGAAAGTCAAAGTATCTACTCGGACACTGCAGTGGAAGTGTGTTGAATCAAGAAGAGACAGTAAGTGTCTTTATTATGGACGCTTTATTCTGTCTCCACTTATGAAAGGTCAAGCCGACACAATAGGCATTGCGATGCGAAGAGCTTTACTTGGCGAAATAGAAGGAACATGTATTACACGTGCAAAATCTGAGAACATACCACATGACTATTCTAACATAGTAGGTATTCAAGAATCAGTACATGAAATTTTAATGAATTTGAACGAGATTGTATTAAGAAGTAATATATATGGAACGCGCAACGCGCTTATTTGTGTCCAAGGTCCTGGATATATAACTGCTCGAGACATAATTTTACCGCCCTCTGTGGAAATCATTGATAATACACAGCATATAGCTACCGTAACGGAACCAATAGATTTGTGTATTGGATTAAAAATCGAGAGGAATCGTGGATATAGTCTAAAAATGTCAAATAACTTTGAAGACAGAAGTTATCCTATAGATGCTGTATTCATGCCTGTTCAAAACGCGAATCATAGTATTCATTCTTATGGGAATGGGAATGAAAAACAAGAGATTCTTTTTCTAGAAATATGGACAAATGGAAGTTTAACTCCTAAAGAAGCACTTCATGAAGCCTCCCGGAATTTGATTAATTTATTTATTCCTTTTCTACATGTAGAAGAAGAAACGTTCTATTTAGAGAACAATCAACATCAAGTTACTTTACCCTTTTTTCCTTTTCATAATAGATTAGTTAACCTAAGAAAAAAAAAAAAAGAACTAGCCTTTCAATATATTTTTATTGACCAATTAGAATTGCCTCCCAGAATCTACAATTGTCTCAAAAAGTCCAATATACATACATTATTGGACCTTTTGAATAACAGTCAAGAAGACCTTATCAAAATTGAACATTTTCACGTAGAAGATGTAAAAAAGATATTAGACATTCTAGAAAAAAAATAGAAAAAGCATTTCAAAAAAAAAATTTACTAAAAAGTCAATTTGAAATTGAAATAGATTTTAAACCTTCAACGTAATTTCGATTTTTCAGTCGAACCCATTTTAATTAATTAAATTAATTAGATATGTATCTAGGGAGAATTCATTTGGAAATGACTACTCCCTAGATACCCACGTCTTTTATTTTACAATTGAATAAATTTAATTAAAAAAGACCTAAAGTTAGAGATTTATCAATTGGTAATGTTGCTCCAATACCTAACCACAGGGCCGCCGCGGTGCCAATCAAAAAGACGGTTGTCGCTACTGGACGACGAAATGGATTTTGAAACTTATTAACATTTTCCAAAAAGGGTACGGTTAATAATCCCGCTGGTACTGAAACCATTAACAGAACACCCAATAATTTGTTAGGCACTGTACGAAGTATTTGAAATACAGGAAAGAAATACCATTCAGGTAATATTTCCAAAGGAGTTGCAAAAGGATCCGCAGGTTCACCAATCATTGATGGTTCTAAAACCGCTAAGCCTACGTTACAGGCAATGGTACCAAGAATGACTACTGGAAAAATATATAAAAGGTCGTTTGGCCATGCGGGTTCCCCGTAATAATTGTGACCCATACCTTTAGCTAATTTAGCTCGTAATACAGGATCATTCAAATCTGGTTTTTTTGTTATTGGGATAGGTGAATTCTTATGGATCCATCCCCCGAGGGAACCGGACATGATCATTTTTCATCATCCGGCTCGAGCAAGAATTAACCAAACTAAATTAATACATACAAAATATATATATGTTATCCACAAGTATTTAATATGTAAAAAAAGAATTATCCGATTCCAAAGTTCTTGCAACTAAAGATTGCCAGAAATTCCATTCTTACAGGTAAATGCTCAACACCCACGTAAGCTTAAAAAGTTGATCATGATTAAGTGCTTTCTGGATCGTCTCATACCTTATCAATTCGTCCTTAATCTCAAAAATTATATCGAGATTTTTCAAATACAAAGGATTTACTTGTTACTAATGGAGTCTACCCTCTACTCTTCATTAGATCCTGTATTCACTCCGATAGTATCATAAATCGAGTCGATGCAGAGAAAATGAATGCATTTACATACTATTAATTATTTTCTTTTTTTTTTTTAGTTAAAAATAGCTAAAAACATAATCAGGATTATGTTCCATCCCTTAATCTACTGGATTTTACGGAGCCCACTCATCCACGACATCGTCGGGTATGATCATAGAAAAGATTCTCTTCAAGTGAACCAGCCTATCCCCTGTATGGGGCTTACACAGTGGTTGGAACAAAGACACATTTGGTTGTGAATTCCAATGTAGCAGATAAAGTCATATTTCTGCACGGCCCGATCAATAGTTCAAGTCACACACTCCCATAATCCATTATCTCTTCATAGAATTCCCTTCAACTTTTTATGTCAAAAAAATAATAAAATATTGTGGCGTTGAAGGGAAATATCCAAATACATGTCTTATTTTTTTAATAATCCATATTTATAGCAATAAAATACTATCGTTCCTTCACCAAGTAATAAGTAATTACAAATATCTAGAATCTATATTATTTATAAGGGACCAGAAATACCTTGCTTACGTATCATTAGGAAATGCATTAACATAAAGACGGCCGTAAGAAGAGGTAATACAAAAGTGTGTAAACTATAAAAACGAGTTAAAGTGGATTGTCCAACACTAGCACTTCCGCGTAATAATTCTACAAGAGGTGATCCTATTACCGGAATAGCGTCAGGTACACCTGTTACAATTTTGACTGCCCAATAACCAATTTGATCCCAAGGTAAAGAATAACCTGTTACACCAAAAGATGCGGTCAATACACCAAGAACCACACCAGTAACCCAAGTTAATTCGCGAGGTTTTTTAAAACCACCGGTGAGGTATACACGAAATACGTGCAGGATCATCATTAGGACCATCATACTTGCGGACCATCGATGAACTGATCTGATTAACCAACCAAAGTTAGCTTCAGTCATTATATATTGAACAGAAGCAAAAGCTTCAGTAACAGTTGGACGGTAATAAAAAGTCATAGCAAATCCCGTAGCTACTTGTACTAAAAAACAAGTAAGGGTAATTCCGCCTAGACAATAAAATATGTTGACATGCGGAGGAACGTATTTACTAGTTATATCATCTGCAATCGCCTGAATCTCAAGACGTTCTTCGAACCAATCATAAACTTTATTGAGATAGGTAAACCAAGGTTACTCCCCCTCCAAGAACTGTATATGAGAATTTCATCTCGTACAGCTCAAACAAAAAAAAGACCCAAATACTGATTGAAACGGATATGGAATATAAAGTTTTAAACTTCTCTCTCATTCAATATTATTTAAAGATATGAAAGAATCAAAATGCGAAAGTTCTTCTTTGTGGTTAAATGCCAAAAAATCAAGTAAGCTCATTCGTCTTTATGTTGTGTTGATCGTTACAGGCCTCTTGAATCTTCTAGATTACCTATCTTTATTGTCTTTTTTATTTGGTATTTGTATGGAACGGGGATGGGGATTTCTTCTTGTTTTCTTTATTATTGATAGGAATTATCTTGTTAAGACCCTACTTAACTAATCAATTGAAACCTCAGATTCATACGAGAACCACGATAATTCAATGAAACCTTCAAAGTCCAAAGTTCACTGAGTGAGAACCATTGGATCATCACTTATTCAATCAAAAAAAATAGCTATAATGACTAAAAACATAAAATACAAAGAAGCGTTTGTCCTTTGATCCAAATAAGAGTTTAAAAGCAGAAAAATATTTTGATTTATTAAAGTTTATAAGATAGAACGGAAAGAAGTCCGGCTACGAGGTCTGAGTATTAAGTATGAATCATAGTTCGAATACTTTGTGATCTATTTGATCTATTTCGTGCTCCAGATACTCGAATGAATATCCGACGAAGTAAAACCATCTTGATAAAGATGACAGACCCCATTCTCTGTACTATCCATAGGGTCAATTCTAACAAGTCACACACTCATATTCCGGAAATATACAATGCAGAAAAAAATTTCGCGGTCGAACTACCAAAGAAGAATAGGCTAAAATTATTAGACCTACATACTTTACTTTTTTGTATCGAGCTAAAAGCTAGAACTTCAAGATTCTAATTCACTGAAATTCCATCCAGTAGAACAGAAGAATTATAAATCTCCAAAATAATAGATAGGAATACCGCAAATAAAGCCATTGCAACACCCATCAAAGGGGTCGTTCCCCATCCAGGAGCTACTTTACCATATTCGGAATTCAATGGTTTCAATAACTTCCCTACAGTAGTGCTTCTTGGACCAGATCTAGAACTATCCTCAACAGTTTGTGTAGCCATAAATCTTATTTTGTATTCATTACGATCTGTTGACTTTGTATACCATTCCGTTGTAAATAAATGATCTTAGCATAGATCCATTGTGGTCTTTCAATTCTATAATAATGGAAACAGCAACCCTAGTCGCCATCTTTATATCTGGGTTACTTGTAAGTTTTACTGGGTATGCTCTATATACTGCCTTTGGGCAACCCTCTCAACAACTAAGAGATCCATTCGAGGAACACGGGGACTAGTTGACGTAATCAGCCTCCAAATATTTGGAGGCTGATTACGTCAATGAAGATAATGCAAAATTATTTCATTTTTTAGTTGAAATTGTAGGTGGTTCCCGAAAAAAAATAGCGAAAAAAATTATCCCTAAAGTGGATACTAAGAGAAATGTATAAACCAATGCTTCCATAAATTTGATCGTGGTTTACAATTATAGCTTTCATACCTGTTTGTTTTGTTTACTTGGGAGTATCCCTCTGGATAAAGAAAGAAAAAGAGTCAAAGAAACGGCAGCGATTTAAATCAAGATTCCTACAGTACCCTACCTATTAAATAAAATCGCAAACAGAAACTAGAAGAAAAAAAGCAATGTTGCATCAGACTGCTTGTCTTTTTGTAGTTGGATCTCCAAGTTTTTGGAATGCCCCAAATTCCACTTGAGCATCCAAATCTGGATCAATACCAGCAAAAACATCTCTGAAGAGGGTTCTAGCACCATGCCAAATATGTCCAAAGAAGAAAAGTAGAGCAAACGAAGCATGTCCAAACGTAAACCAACCTCTTGGACTGCTACGAAAAACACCATCGGATTTCAAAGTCGCACGATCTAATTCAAAAATCTCACCCAATTGAGCCCGTCTAGCATATTTTTTCACAGTTGCGGGATCACTATAACTCACTCCATTGAGTTCACCACCATAAAACTCAACAGTTACACCTACTTGTTCGACACTATATTTGGATTCTGCCCTTCGAAACGGGACGTCGGCTCTAACAATTCCGTCTCCGTCTACCAAAACAACCGGAAATGTTTCAAAAAAAGTAGGCATACGGCGTACAAAAAGTTCACGCCCTTCTTTATTTCTAAAGACGGGGTGTCCTAACCATCCAACAGCTATTCCATCCCCATTGTCCATTGACCCCGCTCGGAATAACCCCCCTTTTGCTGGATTATTACCAATATAATCATAAAAAGCTAATTTTTCCGGAATTTTAGCCCAAGCTTCTGATAAACTTTGATTTTCAGCCAGTCCAGCACTAACTCTTCGATATATTTCTTGTTGAAAGTATCCCTGATCCCATTGATAACGAGTAGGACCAAATAATTCGATGGGAGTAGTTGCAGAACCATACCACATAGTTCCAGCAACAACAAAAGCTGCAAAAAAGACAGCAGCAATACTACTGGAAAGGACGGTTTCAATATTGCCCATACGTAATCCTTTGTATAGACGTTGAGGCGGACGAACACTAAGATGGAATAGGCCCGCTAATATACCCAACGTCCCTGCTGCAATATGATGAGAGGCTATTCCTCCCGGAACAAAAGGGTCAAAACCCTCCACGCCCCACGCCGGGTTTACGGGTTGGACCTTTCCGGTTAGTCCATAAGGGTCGGATACCCATATTCCAGGACCATATAATCCTGTTACATGAAATGCGCCAAAACCAAAGCAAGCCACTCCTGAAAGAAATAAATGAATTCCAAAAATCTTGGGCAAATCCAAAGAAGGTTTTCCTGTACGTTCATCACAAAAAATTTCTAGATCCCAATATACCCAATGCCAAATAGCTGCCAAGAAGCACAAGCCAGAAAACACGATATGTGCTCCGGCTACCCCTTCGTAACTCCAAAGACCCGGATTCGTTATAGTCCCTCCTGTAATATTCCAACCGCCCCACGAATTGGTTATTCCTAAACGAGTCATGAAAGGTATAACGAACATACCTTGTCTCCACATTGGATCAAGAACGGGGTCGGAGGGATCAAAAACTGCTAATTCATATAGAGCCATTGAACCGGCCCAGCCAGCAACCAGAGCAGTATGCATTATATGAACAGAAAGTAAACGACCGGGATCATTCAATACAACAGTATGAACACGATACCAAGGCAAACCCATGGAAATACCCCTTTATCAACGAAAAATAGACACTATGTAACTTTATTGCATTGGAAAAAACTATGCTACGTACCCCCCTTTTTAGGTAATTATTTCGGAGAAAGGATTAATATTTGTTCTATTCTGTTAGTAATAATGGAACAATTTGATTCATAGGAAAAAAGGGAAGCGGATCTATTCTATATCCGATAAGTACCAATACGCAATGGGGGTGAATCCTATTTTATATGAACCAAGATAGCTATTGTTGTTGATCAGTCAGAAGCCCGTTCGTAAAAAATTTCCTTTAGTTTTATTCATTCTCTCTTACTTTACTTTTATTTTATATTTTATTTTAGCTTATTCAACTTATGTAGTAAATATCATTAATTTAAATATGATTAATAAAGTAGGAAAAAAGGATAATAGTATTAAAAACCGAAATCCCCAATCTTACGTTTCCACATCAAAGTGAAATAGAGAACTTCATTCTCTTTTTTTTTCATTTCATGCCTATTGGCGTTCCAAAAGTACCTTTTCGAAGTCCTGGAGAAGGAGATACATCTTGGGTTGACATATAGTGCGACTTGTCAGATATATTGGGCTATATGGGATTTCCCCATTTTCTCCCTCGATCGAGATATCCTCTGTTTCGCTCAAAAAGATTGATTTAATTATCAAAAATTTGTAACGCGAAGCGCAAAAAATAAAGTGGAATTAAATGCAGGGAGTATTTAGATTGATATTAGATTATCAAATTTTTTTATGGTTTACGTGATCGGACGAATAAAATGAAGTATCCAGGCTCCGTTTAGCAAAAACCCAATTGATAATTAATATATAATATTTTTATAATTACTACTTATATGATATGCAAAATTATGATAAAAAATTCTATAAAAAAATTGAAACAGGGTGATCTAAAACTGTTGCTCAAATCAAATAATATAATTCAAATTTTTTTGACTATTTGACAGAAGACATGTGAAAGAAATTAATTGAAAAAAAAAGAAGGAGTAGTAAAAAAATACGCAGTATTTGGTTCATTTGTCCTATATGTGCAAATCAAAATCGGGCAAATTTTTCCTTTTACTCGGGGTAGAGCATAAACCTAAAAAATGGAATAAAAAAAGGAAGAAGCCCGTTCAGGAACAAGAAAAAACCATCGCCATTTCAACTGAATCTCGATGAAAAAAAAATATCAATGAATCAAGTGAGTCTGACAGGCTTAATCAATCGTTTTATTATAGGATTATAATATCTAATAAAAGGGAAAAAGCACCAAAACTTAATTTTTCTTTTACTTTTGGAAGCAAGCCCTTCCGTTATAAGTTAGAAAGAAAAACCTTCTATGAAAAAAGGGGAGGTTGGAATCGACACATTGATTTTTTTCACAATTTTTGTTGAACCGTATGCATCAAAAGGTGCCTGTACGGCTCCTAAGGAATAAAATTTTATCCTAATCAACCGACTTTATCGAGAAAGATTATTTTTTTTAGGCCAAGAGGTTGATACCGAAATCTCGAATCAACTTATTAGTCTTATGATATATCTCAGTATAGAAAAGGATACCAAAGATCTTTATTTGTTTATAAACTCTCCTGGTGGATGGGTAATATCTGGAATGGCTATTTATGATACTATGCAATTTGTGCGACCCGATGTACAGACAATATGCATGGGATTGGCCGCTTCAATAGCATCCTTTATCCTGGTCGGAGGAGCAATTACCAAACGTATAGCATTCCCTCACGCTTGGCGCCAATGAGTTTTTTTATTTTCGAGAAAAAAAGACTATGCCTTCGCCATCGGAAATATGAATTAGTTAAGTAATAATAGCATGGCACTTCGAATTCGATATGAAATTTTTTAGATTAAAAAAAATTAGATTATATATTGAAAGAGTAGTATGAGATAAGGAAGGGGTATTTGAAATGATATCTTACCTATTCGGGCACATTTCAGCGTCACAAACTTTGTTTTCACACCGGAAGCTTATTTACAAAATTTATATAAAAAAAAAGACACTTTGGGATTGCTGAATCATAGACGAATCAAAAAAATGATATATAAAGCAACGGAACCATCATAGTATTTTTTTAACTCCTACAAAAAAAAGAAGGATGGTAATTGGATGATTTCTGGATCTGCGTATAATACAACCTATATTTTGTTTTCTTTCTCCAAAAGGAAAAGTCAATTCCATTGTGGAGCCGTATGCAATGCACAAAAAAAGCCTGTACGGTTATTCAATTTTCTCTTTTTTTTTTTTTTTTTATCCCGCCTCATTCTGCGAAATAGAAAAACCTTTTCTATTATATCATCAGGGTAATGATCCATCAACCCGCTAGTTCGTTTTATGAGGCACAAACGGGAGAATTTATCTTGGAAGCGGAAGAACTACTAAAACTTCGCGAAACCATCACAAGGGTTTATGTACAAAGAACGGGCAAACCTATATGGGTTGTATCCGAAGACATGGAAAGGGATGTTTTTATGTCAGCAACAGAAGCCCAAGCTCATGGAATTGTTGATCTTGTAGCGGTTCAATAAAAAATAGGAGCGATTTCTTGCAAATCTACAATTTCTAATTTTATATATTTTTAGATTATTAGATTAAAGGTTTAGTTTCATATTCTCTTCAATATAAAACAAAATATTGAAGAGAATCTTGAAGAAAAGTAATTCAGAATTAGCCGGTTAGAACTAATCTAAACCAGCCCATTATTTATATGATTCCGTATGCCAACCATTAAACAACTTATTAGAAATACAAGACAGCCAATCCGAAATGTCACGAAATCCCCAGCGCTTCGGGGATGCCCTCAGCGACGAGGAACATGTACTCGGGTGTATGTGCGACTCGTTTAGATCATAGACTGAGACACAAAAAGGAAATTCTTTTTGAAATATAAAGGATCAGTACCTGTGAATAAAATAGAATGGAGGAACTCGATTCATTATTTAAAAAATATAGATCGTTCATATATTCTATTGTGTCTAAAACTTATGGTTTACATTGGTGCAAATCCAATCAACTCCAGTTTTTAGAAAACCCCCAATGATAACAAATGATTATCCATTAAGCGGGGGAAATTCCATTTTTTAGAAAAAAGATTCCACTCTTGAAAGAAAAGAACGGACTAACAGGGTAAATGACCAAATCAATTTTAAAAATGAAATACCGTTACTGTATAAAGTGGATCTCATTGTGAAAGACCTATTACTGGAATATTAATGGGGTAGAGCCAAAGAATGTGAATTGTACAAGTTACCAATAGTATTTATTAATTAAATAAAAGAAGGAGCTCCGGTGTATAGAGAGGACCTCACCGTTTTAGAAGTAACCATAGAAACGATGGAACCCACTATTTATCCAATTCTATTTACTACTTTTTTTAGTTATTCTTTTTTTTTTTATATCAAGTATCAAGGCAATTTATCCTTTCACAGCAAAGGAAAATACCTACCAAAAAATAGTGATGGGGAAGGTTAGAGTAGCAAAAGCCATTGGAATTTTTTTTTTATACATTGGAATAATTCGTTTGGTTATTAATAGACTAAGGGGAAAAGAATAACTAAAAAAAGAATTAGTTATTCATCAAAGTTTGATTTATTCAATGACTAGAATTAAACGCGGATATATAGCTCGGAGGCGTAGAACAAAACTTCGTTTATTTGCATCAAGCTTTCGAGGGGCTCATTCACGACTTACACGAACTATGACTCAACAAAGAATAAGAGCTTTAGTTTCGGCTCATCGGGATAGGGGTAAAAGAAAAAGAGATTTTCGCCGTTTATGGATCACTCGAATAAACGCCGTAATTCACGAAATGGGGGTATTCTATAGTTATAACCAATTCATACACAATCTGTACAAGAAGCAATTACTTCTTAATCGGAAAATACTTGCACAAATAGCTCTATTAAATAGGAGTTGTCTTTATACAATTTCGAATGACATAAAAAAATAAGGGGATTGGAAGAAATCCACGAAAATATTTGAAATAGAGTTCTAAGGAGAATGAGCTCGGGGAAGGTAGAGTAGAAATTAGTATTATAAAAAAAAGTCGTCAAAACAAAACGAGAGTATATAGTCGCTAAAAAACGAGTTCTTTTTTTTCTTTTCGACGATTCTTTTCTTTTTTTTTTTTATGACAGACACAGACGTAACAATCAAATTTTGATTCTTAATTGGATTTTTCGAACAAAATATTAATCTCTTTTTTAATTCCTTCAGATTGAAATTGTTATTCACTTGAAGAATAAGTCTATTTTTTTCTGGTTCTAAGGCTAGTAGTTCTAGGGGTTGACTCACTTCTTTCAAATTGTTTCTGATTATTAAGAAAAGGTAACAAAGATAAAATACGAGCTTGTTTTATAGCAATAGTGATTAATCGTTGTTGTTTTAAAGTAACTCTATTCACCCGTCTAGATAATATTTTTCCTTGTTCACTAATAAATCGACTAATTAAACTCATGTTTCTATAATCAATTCGATCCCCCGATTGGATCGGGGGCAAACGCCTACGAAAAGATCGCTTGGATTTAGTAAAAAGTCGCTTAGATTTATTCATAATTTTTTTATTCCTTATCTCTATTGATCGGATCAAAATAAAAACGATTTCTATTTCTATATAGGATAGAGTTTCTATATAGAATTAAGAATATAGGATTAGATTTATTTCTATTGATTTATTTGTTTATATTTATATATATGTAATAATATATAGATACTAGCATTATTCCTGTTCTTAAAATAAAAGTTGACATACAAGCACTCAATTTGATCTATTTCTTGATTTCCCCGTGAATTGTATGTTTATAACAATAGGGACAGAATTTTCTCAATTCCAATCGACTCGGGGTGTTATGCCGATTCTTTTGAGTAATATATCTGGAAATTCCCGCTGATTCTTTCTTAATATCATTTCGAACACAACTGGTACATTCCAAAATAATTGTTACTCGAACATCTTTACCCTTGGCCATGAAACCTCCTTTGGATTTATGATTCACCTCAATCTTCTATTTTAATTTTAGGATCCAGAAAGAACAAGAACCAAAAAAATAGAAGCTGTTAACTAAAAAAAATTATGAAATATTTCGTTGCAATGAATATTAATTAGTAATTAAATAAAAATAAAATAATAAGCAATACAATGATTTTGTGAAAACTATATTTAAAATCTTTGTACAGTATTTTTTTTAAGTATCTCATAGGATACTCTTTCCCTAGCAACACTATTTTCGTTCTATTACTAATTTAATTGGATCCTGAACCCTCATTTTTATGACCTTTCGCCCCCCCACTTTTTCTAATTATTTTTTTAGAATGAATTAGAAAAAGTGGGGGGGATAATTAGTCCCCGATTGTTGATTGTATCTCTAAATTTTTCACCCCTTTCTGATGTTAATAACTAGAATGAAAAAAATGGAAATGTTAATGCATCTGGAAATAAACGATTAATCTCTATTAATAAACCTGCTAACGAACCGAACCATAGAGTACTTAGTACCGGTGCTACGGAAAGATATGTTTTTAGATCTCGCATTTGAAATCCTCCTTCTTTCTTCTTTATTGTATTACATTATATATAGTAATATATATAACTACAGATGTACATGTAGTTAAGAAGTTCTTGTATTTATATACGTAACTTCTGCCCCCTCACTTTCAAAATTAGAATTGAAATATTGTCTACTAGAACGATCTGATAGATTCCATTTGAAAACGGAAACGCCTATTTATGTAAAATTGAAATTGAGAGAATTATCGTAAAAAAAGTAAATTTTTGAATTATATCTTTGTTATCTGATATGAGAAAAAAAGAAGAAATGAATTTGATATACCAATAAAAAAAAAAGAAGCATGTGGAAAACAAGACAGGAATTCTCTACAATGACACTGTAAACCAATTGAAAGGGATGTAGCGCAGCTTGGTAGCGCGTTTGTTTTGGGTACAAAATGTCACGGGTTCAAATCCTGTCATCCCTACCTATTACTGCTCAGAAGAGCAGTAACGAGGTATCTATTTTGATCTATTTTTTTTAATAAAATTGGACATACATAGAATTCTGAAATTTATGATATACTATGATATAGTATATACGTACAAAATCGATTCGGGTTAAAGAATGTCCTCGTTCTAGCCTTTTCGTTTTTTAGAAAAAAAAACAAGAAAAACGCTCTTAGTTCAGTTCGGTAGAACGTGGGTCTCCAAAACCCAATGTCGTAGGTTCAAATCCTACAGAGCGTGATTTCACTCTTGTTTATTAGATTGTGTAAAAATTCCACTGTTCGCAAATTATTGAGCAACAATCTGAATTAGACCTCCCGCATATGAAAGCAAGAAGGAGGTCAGTAAAAAAAACGAGATGTTAATTAATCAAAAGTCCAACTGATCACCACGTCTGTATTGTAAATAAGCAGTTACGAATAATCCAGCCAAAGTAATAGGAATTAGACCTAAGACGATTCCAAATAAAAAAACTTCAATCATTTCAATTTTCTTTTGTTTTCATTTTTGAAAGGGAGAAAAGAGAGGTACTATCTATTCCTAGCTCTTAATCTGTATTGCCGATGAATCTAAATGACCAAAATTGGGTAATTAACACGGTAAGGAACTATCGAACATATGAAATACCTTTTTTATAAAAAAATCTGCATTCAATTAATTTCAAATAAGTCGTATTTTGCTTAGACCAATAAATAGAACTGAGGTTATAGTTAAAGCTGCTAGTAGAAAACCGAAATAACTAGTTATAGTAGGCATGAAGGGACTCAATAAAATATGTTTTTTTATACATAACATATGTTTCTAAAGTACTTCCCTAAGTTTCAATTCAATTTTTTTTAAGAAATAGAGAAAGATAACTAGTTCCAAGAATTAAAAAAATTGAATTGAAAATTTGTGAATTATCAATTATTATAGGTGGTATGAACAAAAATAGAGAAAGATAAAAAGAACTCAATTCATCGTCTTTGGCATCTGCACTATCTCAGGATTCAGAATTCACGTAACTGATTAATTGAAAAACTCTTTAAGA